ATATATGCATGTATACGTGTATGCACATATGCCTGCATATATACATTTATAAATATTAAGAGATTCTAAAGGGATTATCTTGTACTCATCTTAAACATTATCTATCTAATAAAATAAAGCTATACAGTATTCCTGTAGTGTATTCAAGCACGTTAAATTTTCGTTTTAAAAGATTTTGTATAAAACATGAATATTCGTTAATACTAATTTGTCAGCTTTCTTAGTATAACTAAGTATAATTGCCTTCCAAGCAATGGGATTAAAATAACATTTAAAGAAAGTACTAAAAATAGATAATTATAAGTTATTTAGTATAGGATAGTATATGGGTACTTAGAATTTTGATTTCTACAGAAAAAGTTCGATTCTTTTTCCTGTAAGGTCTTAGGTTAATGAAACCGTAAGCCTTCAAAGCTTTAAATAGAGAGTGGTTCTTTAGATCTTGTGTTCTGTAGTTGAGACACGACAACGTTAAATTGCAAATTTAAAGGGGCATGTATTTGTCGGGGCATTTTAATGTTTGTAGGGTGGCCGAGAAGTTAGGCGGAAGATTGTAGGTCTTTTTACGGAACGGAGGTTCTCCCTGTGAAGTTTATGTTTTGGACTTACATGGTGTTTTGGTAGGTTAAAATAAGATAAGCTAATTTGTAAGCTGCTGGGCTCATACCCCAGAAATGAAGGTATTATTCTCTTGTTGTAAGTTTGGTTCTGGCTTTGTGTTTTGGCTGTAACTATAATAAATACATGGTTCTTTATGGGGTTAGTGAGTAGTGGGTCGTGAATAAGTGTATAAGGTGGTTTAATACTTCTGTATAAGCTCGGCTTGACATAATTTTTATATGACGTCTAGATTCTTTCACTTGTAACACCAGTATTGAAGGTTAATTAGGATGAGCGTAAGCTTGAATTAGTGATTGTTAATAGGTCTGGTGAAATATGTGCCAGCCTCCGCGGTTAGACGTATAGGCCTAGTTAATATGTTCGGTATAAAATATGGTTAGGGAAGTTAATTGAAAGATTTAGAATGGTTTTTTCTTGGGTGAAATTTAGGGAAAATGTTGAATGTTGTTTGAATCTTTGATTCTTGAAGCCATGAAATTTTTGAGAGAAACCGGGATTAGATACCCCGTTATTCAAAAATGTAAATGTTAGTGTTGCTTACCTGGGTAGTACGGGTTCATACTTAAAACTCAAAGAACTTGGCGGTGCCTTAAATCTTTTTAGGGGAATTTGTTCTGTAATCGATAATCCGCGTGTGACCTCACTCTCTCTTGTACAGACAGCTTGTATACCGTTGTCGTCAGGTTACTTTTTAAGAAAATTGGAGTTGGCTGCAGGGAGAATGTGTTAATATCATGTACCCTTTACGTCAGATCAAGGTGCAGCTAATGGGGGAGCAAGAAATGAATTACAATAAGTTAATTTTTATACGGAGTTTTTTCTTAAATGGAGAGATGAAGGTGGACTTAATAGTAAGCGCAATATTAGAAAGATTTGTTGAAATTGGCTCTAAGGCGTGCACACATCGCCCGTCGCTCTCGTTGAGAAATGAGATAAGTCGTAACATAGTAAGGGTACCGGAAGGTGTTCTTAGTTGATAGGGGTATAGCATAAGATAATGTATTTCGCTTACATCGGAAAGATAGTTCATATTGAACTTGCCTTTAGATAATTTGGTTAATTGTTGTTGTTAAGTTATTTGTATTTATGGAGTTAGAAGCATCTTTTTACTTAGTGTTGTTGAGCGAAATGTTAAAATTAAAGTGAGTTAAGTACTGATAGGGAAAGGTTGTGTGAGTTGATAAAAGTAAAGATTAAATTTTGTACCTTTTGTATAATGGTTTATCTAGGGTTAGGTAAGTATTTTGTTTCCCGAAATTAAGTGATCTACTTGTGGACTGTTTTGGCTTCAGTGTTACAGAACTGTGTCTAGATTTACTAGTAGTGGTGAAATTCCTGTCGCACTTGGTGATAGCTGGTTGACCAGGAAAGATATAGAAGTATTGGGCCTATGTATTTATTTAGATAAGTTGATTTATTTGTAATAATTATTAGGTGCTTGTACTAGGAGGGATAAGCTTTCTAGTTGTTTTAAGGGGATGATTGTTTGATGTTCTTAATTTGTGGGCTTAGGATTGGCCATCATTAAATGGAAGTTTGTTATAAATTATTATGGTTGAAGTTCTCAAATTATTATGATTTCCTTTTTAGGGACTGGTTTTCTAGGATGTAATTATAGTTGTCTTAGTTGTTTCTGTTAAAATGAGTATTTTTTTATGGAATGATTTTACTTAGTCTTGGGAATTAAATTGATGAAAAAAGTTAAATGAGGTATTCGAAATGTGAGTAAGGAATTCGGCAAAAGTTTATTTCGCCTGTTTATCAAAAACATGTCTCTTCGTTATTGTTATATGGGGAGTCTGGCCTGCCCGGTGACTAATTGGTTTAACGGCCGCGGTACTCTGACCGTGCAAAGGTAGCATAATCATTTGCCTCTTAATTGGGGGCTGGAATGAATGGCTCGACGAAAATATATCTGTCTCTCTCATATTTTATAGAAATTAATTTTTAGGTGAAAAAGCCTGAATTTAACTGAAAGACAAGAAGACCCTGTTGAGCTTGAATATTATTTAGTGGGGTAGTTCGTAATTTATTATAGGTTTTATCCTTAGATTGTTTTTGGTTGGGGTGACCGAGGAACAGAAAAAATTTCCTTGATTATGATTAGGAATTTCATTTTTAGATCCGTTATTTAGCGATTAATGGAAATAGTTACCACAGGGATAACAGCGTGATCTTTCTTGAGAGTTCTTATCGAAAGAAGGGGTTGCGACCTCGATGTTGGACTAGGATTATCTAGGAGGTGTAGAAGCTTCTTGGGTTGGTCTGTTCGACCATTAAAATCCTACATGATCTGAGTTCAGACCGGCGTGAGCCAGGTCGGTTTCTATCTTTAGTTTAGGAATGTGCTTTGGCTAGTACGAAAGGACCGCTTTAGGCTAAATAATTTGATGAAATTGTGAAGATAAATAATTTTAGGTTAAGTTTTATTTACCAAATTGGCAGAATAGTGTAATTGATTTAGGATCAGGGTAAATAGGTGAGACTCCTTTATTTGGTATATTATTGAGGTGGCAGAAGAGTGCGTTAGGTTTAAGCTCTAAAGATGAAGATGAAATTTCTTTTCTCAGTAATGTATAGTTTTTTGATGTCTAGGGTTGTATCTTATGTGTGTGTTTTAGTTTCTATAGCCTTTTTAACTTTATTGGAACGAAAAGGCTTAGGATATATACAGGTTCGAAAGGGGCCTAATAAAGTTGGTATCTTAGGGTTGCCCCAGCCTCTGGCAGATGCTGTAAAGCTTTTTACTAAAGAATTAACTAGACCTATTGTGGCGAATAGGTCTCCTTATTTTTTGGCTCCTGTTGTTAGGCTGGTGTTGGCTTTAGTTTTATGACAACTTTATCCTTCCGCGGTATCTGTTGGTTATTATAAATGGGGAATTTTGTTTTTTTTGTGTGTGTCTAGGTTAAATGTATATGGAACTTTGTTGGCAGGATGATCTTCTAATTCTAAATATGCTTTGTTAGGGGCGTTACGGGCTATTGCTCAGACCATTTCTTATGAAGTTAGTTTGGCTTTAATTTTGCTGTTTAGGTTGTTTATTGCTTGTAGATTTAGGTTGAAAGAGATTAGTCGGGTTGGTGGTATTGTGTGGTTAGGGTTTTTACTATTGCCTGTGTCGTTTGTATGATTTGTTTCTTGTATTGCTGAGACCAACCGGGCTCCTTTTGATTTTGCTGAAGGGGAGTCTGAGTTGGTCTCAGGATTTAATATTGAATATGGAGGAGGGGGTTTTGCTTTAATTTTTATGGCTGAATATGTTAATATTCTTTTAATGAGTATATTGACTTCTGTTTTATTTTTTGGGGGCCCTAGAATGGTTTTTGTCGAATCGGATCTTTTTTTAGTCTTAAAGGTTACCTTTTTTGGATTTGTATTTATTTGAGTTCGTGGTAGTTTTCCGCGGTTTCGATATGATTTGTTAATAAGTTTAACTTGAAAGGGGTTTCTACCACTGTCTTTGGTCGGGTTGGTGTTTATTTTGGGGCTATTGTGTATATTTTAGTTTATAGTTGTTGTTAAGTGGTTCGAAGTAGTGGTTTAATTAAAATTTTGGCATTGGAAGCTAAGGATTGGGGATGACCCCCACTGTTCGAATGACTGTATTGATTGTGTTTTCTTTCAGGGTTTCGATTATGTTTTTAATACCAATAATAATACAACCTCTTAGTCTTGGTCTTTGTGTTATATTAATAAGATTGTTTAGATGTGTCTTGATTGCTTTCTGTATGTCTTCTTGGTTTGGTTATGTATTGTTTTTAATTTATGTTGGAGGGTTGTTGGTCATATTTGCTTATGTATCTGCTTTAGCTCCTAATAGTTTTTTTAGGGGAATGAAGTCCTTTATTTTGTTTGTGGTAGTATTTAGTGTTTTGGTTTTAATAGGGGGAATAACTTATTTTAAGATTAGAGGTTTTGGTGTTTGGGTGGATTTTTTTAGTATTGATAAGGGTTATTTAGAGGCTGGGGGGGCTTTGGTTAATCCCGCTAGGATTTCTTTGATGGTTGCTTTAGGAATTATTCTTTTAATTAATCTTTTGGCAGTAGTTAAGATTTGTTATTATCAACAGGGGGCGCTTCGATGTCATGAGGAGCTGGGCTAAAGATAGTTTAGTAATTATGCATGGACCTTTTCGTAAGTATCATCCGGTGTTTAAGATTTTGAATGGTTCTTTAATTGATCTTCCTACTCCAGTGAATTTATCTGCTTTATGAAATTATGGATCTCTTAGTGGTATGTGTTTAGTTATTCAGATTTTGACTGGATTATTTTTATCAATGCATTATACAGCCCATGTTGATTTGGCGTTTAGTTCTGTAGCACATATTTCTCGAGATGTGAATTATGGTTGATTATTGCGAGCTATTCATGCTAATGGAGCTTCTTGGTTTTTTGTGTGTCTTTATATTCATATTGGTCGAGGAATTTATTACGGCTCTTATCTTTTTACCCATACTTGAAGTATTGGGGTTATTTTATTTCTTTTAACTATGGTTACGGCTTTTTTAGGTTATGTTTTGGTTTGGGGCCAGATGTCATTTTGGGCTGCTACTGTAATTACCAACTTGGCTTCGGCCATTCCTTATGTTGGTAAGAGATTGGTTGAATGGTTTTGGGGAGGCTTTGCTGTTGATAATGCTACTTTAACTCGATTTTTCGCGCTTCATTTTTTACTGCCTTTTGTAATTGCCGCTATAAGAGTTCTTCATCTTTTGTTTTTACATGAGAGAGGGGCCAATAATCCTTTAGGATTAAATAGTGACAGAGATAAAATTCCGTTTCATCCATACCATACATTTAAGGATTTGGCTGGGTTTGTCTTAGTTTTGTTCTTTTTAGGATTGTTAGTATTGTTTGGGCCTAATTTTTTTACGGATCCTGAAAATTTCATTCCGGCCAATCCATTAGTAACTCCTGTGCACATTCAACCAGAATGGTATTTTTTGTTTGCTTATGCCATTTTGCGGTCCATTCCAAACAAGTTGGGAGGAGTAGTTGGGCTGGTTATATCTGTGTTGATTTTGCTTGTGCTCCCTTTTTCACATTTAGGTAAATCTCGTTCGATGTCTTTTTACCCAGTAGCTCAAGTTTTGTTTTGGTGTTTTGTGGGAGTAATAGTTGTTTTGACTTGAGTTGGGAGACGCCCAGTAGAGGCTCCTTTTGAGGGAATTGGCCAAATTTTTACCTTTTTGTACTTTTTTTACTACTTAATTACCCCCCTGTCTCAGATTTTATGAGATAAAATTTTACTGAGTTAGTAGGTATTTAATCACTGGCCTGGGGTTAAGCCTGTCTTGAAAACAGGTTTTAAGTGTTCGAGTCACTTAGTGATTTTACGGCAAGGAGAATTTTCCTCCACCCTTCGACTTACAAGGCCGATGCTCTTATGAGCTTTTGCTGCGAATGGATATGGTACAGTTAAATTATGTTTTCGTGTTTAGGTTAGTTGGGTTCTTTTTTTCTGTTTTTACTTTATGTCTGCAATATAAACATCTCTTGGGGGCTTTGTTAAGATTGGAGGCAATGACTTTAAGACTTTTTGTTGGAATTTTTAGGGTTTCAGGTAGATACAATGTTGAAGGCTTTATGTGTCTTATTTTAATTACTTTGGGTGCTTGTGAAGCGAGTTTAGGTTTAGCTATCTTAGTTTCTTTAATTCGTACTCATGGAAATGACTACGTTTATAATTTTAGGTTGCATAAGTGTTAGGATTGGTTTTGCTTAATGTTATGTCTTTTTTGTTAGTGGGTTTAGGGCTTACTGGATGATATATCCGGATGTGGTCTATTGGTTTAGGGGCTTTTCTCTCTATTTTTGTTCTTTATTCTTCTAGTTTATATAAATGTTTTTATTCTAGGTGAATATTAGTTGATGGACTAAGGTGTTCATTGTTGGTGCTAACTTGATGGATTAGTTTTTTAATGATTCTAGCTAGTCAATTTAGGATTAAGCAAAAGGGTATTAAGCCTGATTTGTTTTCTCTTTGTGTAGTTTGTTTGAATTTAGTTTTGATGCTAACTTTTGTGTCTTCTAGTATTATTTTTTTTTATGTTTTTTTTGAGTTTTCTTTAATCCCAACTTTGGTTCTTATTTTGGGTTGAGGTTATCAACCTGAACGTCTTCAGGCTGGGCTATATATAATGATTTATACAGTTAGGGCTTCTTTACCGTTGTTAGCTTTAATCTTAGGAGTTAGCGGATTTTGTGAAGTTAAGAGTATGTTTACTGGGCATTTAATAAAAGTAGTAGGGGATGTTTTTGCTAGTTTCTGATTTAGAGAAATTTTTTACATTGTTATTTTGGGGGCTTTTTTAGTTAAGTTACCTGTTTTTTCTGTACATCTTTGACTACCTAAGGCACATGTAGAAGCTCCTGTGGCCGGTTCTATGGTTTTGGCTGGAATTTTACTTAAATTAGGGGGTTTTGGGCTTATTCGGATGTATGAATTTTTTATGTTAAAGAATCTTTTTTTTAGAGATTTATTGTTCTGTTTTAGTTTGTGGGGCGGGGTTTTGACCAGTATTATTTGTGTTCGTCAGGTTGATTTGAAATCTTTGATTGCTTATTCTTCTGTCGGCCACATAAGATTAGTTTTGGCTGGAGTGATTTCTGGAACTTCTTGGGGATGGCAGGCTAGGTTAGGTATAATATTAGCTCATGGATTGTGTTCTTCTGGGTTATTTGCTTTAGCTAATTATAGGTATGAAAAAATTCACTCTCGAAGTTTGATAATGGCGAAGGGGATGTTAATGTATATGCCTTTTTTAGCTATGTTTTGGTTTTTATTTTGTGTAATTAATATAGCTGCCCCTCCTTCTATTAATTTGATTAGTGAAATTATATTGTTTCCTTCTATTATGTTTCACTCTATGAAATTAATTGTTCCATTGGGTATAATGAGGTTTTTATCTGCGGTTTATAGTCTTTTTTTGTATACAGCAGTTCAGCATGGTGGTAGTCCAAAATATATTTATCCGTTTAGTAACATTAAGAGAAGTGTTTTTACTTTAATGATTCTTCATTGAGTTCCCATTAATTTATTTATTTTGAAGCTAGATGTTATTTGTATGTGGGCCTTATAGATTTAATTAAGTTAGTTTGAGTTTAAAATACTAGGGTGTGGACCTGGAGAGGAAACGAAGTTTCACTTAATAATGAAGGTGGTTTTTAGGTTTTTTAGGTTAAAGAGTTCTTCTGTTAGTTCATTAGTTCTATTTATGTATTCAATTGTAATTTTTCCGGTTATGCTCTGGTTTTTATCGTCGGGAAAGACTTTATTAATAGAGTGAGAGATCTTATCTGTGAGAGGAAGATTTGTATCTTTCCCGGTCATTCTAGATTCTGTTGGATTAAGATTTAGTTGTGTGGTTTGTTTTATTTCGGGATGTGTCATGATGTTTTCTTCTTCATATATAGGGAGTGATCCTTTTCTTTCTCGCTTTGTTTGGTTGGTAATAATATTCGTTTTGTCAATAAATATGCTTATTTTCATTCCTAGATTGGTCTCTCTTTTGATTGGGTGGGATGGTCTCGGAATTGTTTCTTTTGCTTTAGTTATTTATTATCAGAATATAAAATCTATGGGAGCTGGAATATTGACAGCTTTGGCTAATCGAGTTGGTGATGTCATGTTATTGATCTCTATTGGGCTATGTGTTGTTCAAGGACACTGGAATATTTTGTTTATATGAAATAGAGAGTTTTCTCCTGTTATTGCTGGCTGTTTATTGATTGCGGCAATGACTAAGAGAGCTCAAATTCCTTTTTCGGCTTGGTTGCCGGCAGCTATGGCAGCACCTACTCCAGTTTCGGCTTTAGTCCATTCCTCTACTCTAGTTACTGCTGGTGTATTTTTGTTGATTCGGTTCTTTCCTTTTTTAAATGAGTGGGAGAGTTTTAAGCCGGCTTTAATGTTTTTTGCAGTATGCACTTTGTTGATGGCTGGAATTGGTGCTAACTATGAATGTGATTTAAAGAAAATTATTGCTCTTTCCACTTTGAGCCAGTTGGGTGTTATGATATTGAGATTAAGATTGGGTGCTTGTTATTTGGCTTTATTTCATTTGTACACTCATGCATTGTTTAAGGCTATGCTTTTTTTGTGTGCTGGGGGGATTATTCATAATAACGGAAGAATCCAGGATATTCGTTCCTTAGGTAATCTTTGAAGTCAGATGCCTTTAACTGTTAGGTGTTTAAATATTGCTAATCTGGCTTTGTGCGGTGCTCCATTTATAAGAGGATTTTATTCAAAAGATATGATTTTAGAATTTTGTTTATCTGGTGGGTATAATTTATTTATGTTGTTATTAATTTTTTTAGCTACAGGAATGACTGCTAGCTATAGTCTACGTTTGTCTATTTATTCTCTTTGGGGCCAGTCTAACCATCAATTAATACATCATAATTTCGATGAAGATATTAAATTAAATAGTTCAGTAGTATTGTTGAGTTTGGCTACTATTGTATCTGGTAAGCAACTTCAGTTAGTATTCCTGGAGTTTAATTATAGGTTAGTTTTACCTCTAGAATATAAGTTGTTAACTTTGTTTGTAATTATTTTAGGTCTATGGATGGCCTATTTGTTGTGAGCTAATTTTTCAAGGTACTCTGTTGAAATTGGTATAATTGATCATTTCATATCGAATATATGGTTTTTGACTTATAATTCTACTCAGCCAGTTATTTGTGCACCGTTGGAGTGGGGATTTCTTGTTTTTAAGTCTCTGGACCAAGGTTGGTTAGAAATTTTTGGAGGTCAGGGTCTATTTTCTATTTTGAAGAACTTAATTTGATCTGGTCAGGAAATTCAGGGTAAGGCAGTTAATTCTTTTATTGCAATGATATTTATTTCTTTGGCAATTTTTGTATTAATGTCTTTGTAATACTGCTTTGGTTGGGGTAGCTTATATTTAGAGCGTGGCACTGAAGTTGCTGAAGAGAAAGGTTATTTCCCCTCACGATCAAAACATCTTTTTTTATAGGTTTGAATTATGGAATATAAGAGTTAGTTAGGGTGTTCATCAGAATATAATGTAATCAATAGCGAGAAAATATAAGCTTGGATTAGGGCGATGCCAAATTCGAAGATAAAATATGTAATTTGGACAAGAATTAATAGGGTTAAGGCAAGAATGGAATAAGTGAATATTCCTGAGCTTAGATATGTGCCAATAAGTCCTAGAACAATGTGTCCTGCGGTAATATTGGCAGCTAATCGAACGGATAAAGTGATTGGACGAATACAGATTCTGGCTGTCTCCACTAACACTAAAGTTGGGTTAAGAACCGCGGGAGCTCCTGCCGGAAGTAATCTAGCAATTACTGAGGTAGGGTTTTGAGAAATACCAGAAATAATTAAGGAAAGTCAGAATGGTAATCCTAGTGATAGTGTTATAGCAAAGTGTCTAGTTGGGCTAAAGACATACGGAACTAGTCCTAATAAATTGAAGAAGATTAATAAGAGGAATAAAGAACATAAAATGTTAATGAATCCTCCTAGTTTTTTACCAAAAGAACGTATAATTAGAGAAGTTATGATTCTGTTAGGTAGATTTAAAATAAAGGTTCATCGATTAGGTCTTACCCAATATATCATATTAAATGTACTTAAAATAGTTAAGGTCATTGCTCAGACTAAGATATATAGGGACATAAAGACGAAATTATGGTCATCAAAAGAAGAGAAAATGTCTACTAGCATTCTTATATTTTATTTAAAATTTATCACCGTCATCTTTTAGTAGAGTTTTTTAGGGAAGTTGTAGCCCTTTTCGTTTTAGGAGAAAATTTAACTTTATATGCTCATCACAGTATTGCAGATCTTAGAATAACTGTTGTTCAAAATATCATGAATAGAAATAGTCAATTGATTGGTGCTAATTGTGGCATAGGAAAATACTAATGGTTTAGTGATTCTAGAACGACAAACTAGTGTTATGTAATCTTAACTAATTTTCCGGATAAATAGTTTGTGATTTTTAACTAATAAAGCGCTTATGTTTCTGCTACTTTGCTTACTCAGTTTATGAAATCTTTTAGATTTACTGCTTCTAGGACGATTGGTATAAAGGAATGATTTGCTCCGCAAATTTCAGAGCATTGTCCATAATAGATTCCAGCGGACTTAATAAAAAATCTTAGTTGATTAAGGCGTCCCGGAACGGCATCTGCTTTTACTCCGAGAGCTGGGACAGCTCAAGAGTGAATTACGTCAGCGGAAGTCACCAGTACACGGATATCTGCCTCCACTGGAATTACTGCTCGATGGTCAACTTCTAATAGGCGGAATTCTCCTCTTCTTAGTTCTTCTGTCGGGATTATGTAGGAGTCGAATTCAATATCTAGAAAATCGGAATATTCATATCTTCAATATCATTGGTGGCCGACCCTTTTTAAAGTTAAGTTACATCTTCCTACTTCATCTAGAAGATAGAGTAGCCGGAGTGACGGGAGTGCTAAAAAGATTAGGATAAAGGCTGGAATGATAGTTCAGATTGTTTCAATTTGTTGACCTTCTAAGACATAGCGGGAAGAGAAGGAATTAGATATTAAGGAAAATGCAGCATAACCTACTAGGGTAATGATTAAGATTAATACTAGCATAGCATGGTCATGAAAAAAAATTAATTGCTCCATTAAAGGAGAGGCTGCATCTTGGAATCCTAGTTGTCCTCAGAGGGCCATGACTGATTTTAGTTATTAAGACAATTGGATTAGGATAAAGTTAATGCCCCCGTTTCGGGGGCATTATGAAAATCTACTGGTAAGATATTATCTCATTCCAAGGCAGTACTTAAATGAAGTCTTCAGACTACTCCCCGTTGAGAGACAAAAGATTCCCACACAATAAATATAAAGTATAATACTGCTACGAAAGAAATCATAGATCCTATTGAGGACACAACGTTTCACTTAGTATAACAGTCGGGGTAATCAGAATATCGTCGTGGTATGCCGGCTAGCCCTAGAAAATGTTGGGGGAAAAAGGTAAGATTTACTCCAATAAATATGATGAAGAAATGGGCTTTAGTTCACCGAGAGTGAAGTGTTAGTCCTGTGAGTAAGGGGTATCAGTAATTGAATGCTGCGAATAAAGCAAATACTGCCCCTATAGATAAGACATAATGGAAGTGAGCAACAACATAATATGTATCGTGTAATATAATATCTAGAGAAGAGTTAGATAGAACAATTCCAGTTAATCCTCCGACTGTAAATAAAAAGATAAATCCTAGAGCTCATAGTATTGGTGCTTCATATTTAACTCGAGCGCCGTGAATAGTTGCCAATCACCTAAATACTTTAATTCCAGTCGGGACGGCAATGATCATAGTTGCCGCTGTAAAATACGCACGAGTATCTACATCTATCCCAACCGTAAATATATGGTGAGCCCATACAATAAAGCCCAGTAAACCAATGGCTAATATGGCATAAATTATTCCTAAGGTTCCAAAAGTTTCTTTTTTACAAGAGTGATGTGTTACAACGTGGGAAATTATCCCAAACCCCGGTAAAATTAGAATATATACTTCTGGGTGGCCGAAAAATCAAAATAGGTGCTGATACAAAATTGGATCTCCTCCTCCGGCCGGGTCGAAGAAAGATGTGTTAAAATTACGATCAGTTAAAAGCATTGTAATTGCTCCGGCTAATACCGGAAGTGATAACAAAAGTAAGATGGCTGTGACTTTTACTGATCAAACGAATAGTGGCAGGCGCTCAAACTGTATCCCTTGTCATCGTATATTAATAATAGTTGTAATAAAATTTACAGCCCCTAGAATGGAGGAAACTCCAGCTAAGTGAAGAGAGAAAATAGCTAAATCCACTGATGGACCGGCGTGAGCCAAGTTGCTAGCTAAGGGAGGATAAACTGTTCATCCGGTCCCGACTCCTCTTTCTACTGCAGCTGATGCTAATAATAGGCTTAAGGAAGGAGGTAGTAATCAGAACCTTATGTTATTTAATCGAGGGAAGGCTATATCTGGGGCTCCCAGTATTAAGGGAACCAGTCAGTTACCAAAACCTCCAATTATTATTGGTATTACTAGAAAAAAGATTATGACAAAAGCATGGGCAGTAACCACAACGTTGTAAAGTTGATCATCTCCAAGTAGGGCCCCCGGCTGGCCTAACTCAGCTCGAATTAATAGACTTAGAGCCGTTCCCACGAGCCCCGATCAGATCCCCAATAAAATATAAAGTGTCCCAATATCTTTATGGTTTGTAGAAAATAGCCATCGCATAAAGTTAAAAGAAGTTTTGAACATATATGTCCGAAATAATAATTCCTCCCCCCAATATATTAACTATTATAAAAACAACGAGAACTAATCCTAGAATTTTGCTGAGGTTATAGTTTTTCTGAGAGGTATGTTTCTGATTTAGGTTCAAACTATTTCTAGCTCTAAAAAATATTGAGAACCTTAATCCTAAGTAGTATAAAAGTCTGATTACGGACCTAACTAATAAAATTACTGCCGAAATATAGAGATAATTATTCATTCCCGAGACTAAAGCAAATCACTTAGACCTGAATCCTAATATTGGTGGTATTCCAGCTAAAGAGAGTAATAAAGTTATAACTACTAATCGTAAGCTTATGTTTTGAAGAGCTATGCTTCTAGACTGAGTAAATAAAGAAATTTCCAGGGCTCATAAAGATAGAAAAACACATACGGAGACTAGAATATAGATAATAAGATAAACTTTTAAGGTAATTTCTCCAGCAAGTATACAGAATAGTATTCATCCAATGTGAGAAATTGAAGAATAAGCCAGTAAACTCCGGATTTGTGTTTGGTTGATTCCCCCTAAACCGCCAACTACTCCTCCCCCCAACGCAAATAATAGTATAATATTTCATATCTGAGTTATTTCTGGAGATTGAATAACGCAGCTTAATAGGAAGACTGGGGCAACTTTCTGCCAGGTAGCTAATAGTAGGCAAGTAATTCAGGTTAATCCAGTTATCACTCTTGGAAGCCAAAAATAAAAAGGAAATCTTCCTAGTTTGAGTAATAATCTACACACTAATAAAATTGTCCCAATTTTTACTATCCTATCGTTTCTCAACATTATAATTTCTCAATCAAACCTGTAACCAAAAGATAAAAGACTTCCTATTATTAACAAGCCGGATCCGCTAGCCTGAATAATAAAATATTTAATTCTAGATTCGGCCCCCGAGATTCTTCCGCCATACACTAATAGTGGTAAAAATCCCATTAAGTTAATTTCTAGCCCGGCTCAAATACCTAATCAGTGATTAGCTCTGATGGAAAAAATCGTCCCGAATAATATAATTAATAGAAATATAAAACCATACGGTATAACCAGAAACATAAAGAAAAGAATGGAGTTGAACCACTCAAAGCAAAGTTAGCAGCCCTACTTTATCCCCGATTTCTCCTTTTTGCAGCTAATTTTGCAGCTAAGTTATTCAGTCTAAAGATCCCTCGTTTCACTCATGAAAGAGCCCTAAAATTAAAATAAATAAGAATAAGATTGTTCCCATAAAAACAAAAAGATTGATTTGTTTAAATGAACTAACGATTACGGGAAATAGCAGAACAATCTCGATATCGAAAATCAGAAAAATGACAGCTAACAGAAAAAATCGTAAAGAAAATGGCAACCGGGCTGACCCCATGGGGTCGAACCCGCATTCAAAAGGTGAACCTTTTTCTCGGTCCTTCTCTTTACGAAGAGATAAGCTCCAGGCTACTAATATAACTAGTCTACTAAGCGCAACAGCAAACAGACTTGAGATAAAGGCAGATAACATAAGTACTGAAGATTAGATCTCATATTCTACAACATCAATGTAGCCCGTTCTTCCGGCGCAGCACTTCTGAGTAGGTAGGTTAATCCTACAAACTTCTAATTAACGGCTAGACGCCAAATTGGCTTCTACTCATCAGTTTTTAACTTAATTCAAACAAGGACAGAATCGCACTGCCATTTTACGGGCCGAAACCGTATGCAAAATATTCGCTTCTTGCTTGGCCCCAGAAACCTTATTGTTTCATTTTTTGAGTGCAAATCAATTCTTTTGTTTTAAAGTATAGCGCCAATGGCTTTAGATTTAGTTTCCTGGGGATCGAAGTGATCGTTTTTAGATTAAAAGTCTAAAGCCTAAGTTTTCTCGGCCACCCAGAACATTTGGATTGTTTAGTCTATCGATTTGTTTTCATAAATGTTAATTATAAATGTGTAACTTAAGATCCTCATCAATAGATAGAGATATAAAGAAATAGCCAGACTACGTCTACAAAGTGTCAGTATCATGCTGCTGCTTCGAATCCAAAGTGGTGGCCAGTTGAAAAATGATGATACCAAACTCGGATTAGACAAACAAGTAGAAAAGTACTTCCAATAAGAACGTGAAGTCCGTGGAATCCAGTTGCGACAAAAAAGGTAGATCCATAGGCTCCGTCTGAAATAGTGAAGGGGGCTTCATAATACTCTCCGGCCTGAAGGAACGTGAAGTAAATTCCTAGGATAACGGTGAGAAATAATCCCTGTAATCCTTGAGTCCGATTACCTTCTATAAGACTGTGATGAGCTCAGGTCACTGTAACTCCGGAAGCGAGTAATACAGCGGTATTGAGTAATGGTACTTGGAACGGGTTTAGTGGGTATACTCCAATGGGAGGTCAGCAAGAACCTAACTCAGGAGTTGGTGCTAAACTTCTATGAAAGTAGGCTCAGAAAAAAGCAAAGAAGAAACATACCTCTGAAGCAATGAATAAGATTATTCCTCATCGTAGACCGGTAGATACCTTTATTGTATGGAAGCCTTGGAAAGTTGCTTCTCGAATAATATCTCGTCATCATTGAAGTATGGTCAGTAAAATAAGAACTACGCCTAGTAATGAAACTAATCTGGACTCTCCGTGAAATCATCCAGCGGACCCTGCAGTTAAGAATAAAGCTCCGATTGATCCTGTGAGGGGTCAAGGCCTAAATTCAACTAAATGGAATGGATTTCGGATCATGTCTTTTATTTTAATGAACTAGAAATGTTTACTAATATTCTGTAGACCATCGATATTTTAGGGTATGTTTTAGTATTTATGTTGTTTGATTCATATTAGTTTTCAGAGTATTTTGCTTCGATTAACCTAATAACTTGAATGTCTATCCACTTGTCTTTACACGTATACACATGTACATATACATA